GAAGAGTTTTATTCTAGCTTGTAAATTAAATATTTAATTATATTACATGCATAACTTTAAATTGGTTGAAAATTATCTAAATGATAATTATTCATAGCGCAGTATTAAGTATTATTAATTATTAATTTTAGAGATAATAAATTTATTTATAGAGGACAAAATTCGTGCCAGCAGTTGCGGTTACACGATTCTCTAAATTTAGTTATATTAGTTTCAGTTAAAAATAAATTAATAATAAGTTTTTTAAATTTTGGTGGAATAATGTATAAATATGTATTTATTTTTATGTCTGAGAAACTTTTGTTTAAAACTAGGATTAGATACCCTATTATTAAAAGTGTAAATAAAATAACTAGATTATTAATAGTTATGATCTTTAAATTCAAAGAATTTGGCGGTAATTTATCTAATCAGAGGAATCTGTTTTGTAATCGATAGCCCACGATAGATTTCACTTTATATATATTTGTATACCTCTGTCAAGAATGTTTTATCAGAATAATTTTCATTAATTTTATTAATAAAATGTCAGGTCAAGGTGCAGTTAATTTTAAAGAAAGAATGGATTACATTATTATAAAAATGGATTATTTTCTATAATGAAAATCATGAAATTGGATTTGAAAGTAAAATTATTAAATATAATTTCTTGAATATAGGGTCTAAATTATGTACATATCGCCCGTCACTCCCACTATAAAGTTGGATAAGTCGTAACAAAGTAGCTGTACTGGAAAGTGTGGCTAGGGTGCAAATTAGAGCTTAGGAGGCATATTATTTACACTAATAAAAATTATTGATTTATCAATATAATTTGAATAATAATTTAAATTTATGATTAATTTATTGAGATTACTTTAAGTAAAAATAATTATTTAGTTTAAGTACCGCTTATGGAAAAAATGTTTTTAATTGAACTGTGAAGATTAAACAGTAAATATAAATAAGTAAAATTATAATTTGTACCTTTTGTATCAGGGTTAATTAATTATATATAAAAATTTATTTTTCCCGAATTATAGTGATTTAAGGTTATTTGTCAATTATTGTGATATAAATATTAATAAAATAATTTTAGTGATGAAACTTCTTTCGAACTATAATATTTCTGGTTTCTTAAGAATTAAATTTAATTTAAAATAAATATTATAACTTATATTTTAATATAAAGTTTTATATTTATTTAGTTATATTGAGGATAAGCTAAGTATAATTTCTATAATATTTTAAGTTTTAATTAATTAAATAGGCTTGCAATTAGCCTTTTTATGTGAGTAAGTTAAATTTTATTTTTTATTTAAATACATTTAATATATTTTAGGTATATATTAAGAAAATTAAATTAATAAAAGTATTTTTATTAAAATGATTAAATTAGTAAATTACAATAAATTGTATTTAAGAATTAGGCAAATATAATTTTCACCTGTTTACCAAAAACATGTCCTTTAGAAAAATATTAAAGGTCTATTCTGCCCAATGATATTTTAATGGCCGCGGTAAATTGACCGTGCAAAGGTAGCATAATAATTAGTCTTTTAATTGAAGGCTTGTATGAATGAATAGATGAAAAATTTTCTTTTTTAATTAAAATAGATTGAATTTAAAGTTTAAGTAAAAAATCTTAAATAAATAAGTGGGACGAGAAGACCCTATAGAATTTTAAATAAATTTATTTTACTAGAATTAAGAATTAATAACTAGAAAAATTGTTTTATTTTTTGTTGGGGTGACATTATAATAAATAAAACTTTAAATTAATTTTTCATAAATTAATGTTTAATTGATCCAGTTTTTTGATTATAAGATTAAATTACCTTAGGGATAACAGCGTTATTAGTTTGGAGAGTTCATATCGATAAATTAGATTGCGACCTCGATGTTGGATTAAGAGAAGAGTTTAAAGCAAAATTTAAATATTCTAGGTCTGTTCGACCTTTAATTTCTTACATGATCTGAGTTCAAATCGGCGTGAGCCAGGTTGGTTTCTATCTACTAATATTTTTTTGATATTAGTACGAAAGGACCATATTAAATAATTTAATTTATTCTATTTTAGCAAAAAGTGCATTAAATTTAGAATTTAATTATGTAATAATATTACATGTAGAAAATGTTTATAATTACTATTTTAATTACTGCTTTGTTTATTTTAATTGGTGTTGCATTTTTAACTTTGATGGAGCGCAAGATTTTGAGATATATTCAAATCCGAAAGGGTCCAAATAAAGTAGGATTTATTGGTATTTTACAACCATTTTCAGATGCTATTAAGTTATTTTTAAAAGAAAGAAATACACCAATGTTATCTAATTATTTAATTTATATAATTAGACCTGTATTGGGCTTATTTAATTCTTTACTATTATGAGTTGTTTACCCCTATTTAATCAATTGTGTTTCATTCAATATGGGTATAATATTTTTTTTTTGTTGTACAAGAATAGGAGTTTATAGTTTAATAATTACAGGCTGATCATCAAATTCTAATTACGCTATATTGGGTTGTATCCGATCAATTGCTCAAACTATTTCATATGAAGTTAGCCTTGTATTAATTATCTTGTGTCCTGTTGTGATAATTGAGAGCTTCAATTTAATTGAATTTTATTTTTTTCAACAATTCATATGATTAATATTTCTGTTTTTTCCCTTAAGAATTTGTTGAATTTCATCAGCGATAGCTGAAACTAATCGATCACCATTTGATTTTTCTGAGGGGGAATCAGAATTAGTTTCTGGATTTAATGTTGAATATAGAGGTGCAAGATTTGCATTTATTTTTTTAGCTGAATATACTAGAATTATTTTTATGAGTATAATATTTTGCTTAATATTTATAGGTAGAAAAATTAATTCTTTAGTTTTTCCTATTCAATTAACATTAATTTCATTTTTATTTATTTGAGTTCGAGGTACCTTACCTCGCTATCGTTATGACAAGTTAATATATTTAGCATGAAAATCATATTTACCAGTAAGTTTAAATTTGTTGATTTTTTTCTTTATAATTAAATCTATTTTTTAATTCATTAAAAATTGTCTTAATATCTAAGTTAATAGAATAAATTCTTTTCCTTACTTTCAAAGTAAATGCTTTATTTATAAGCTAATTAACTAGTTAATTAATTTATCTCAAAAAGATTTAATTATTGGATCTAAAACAAAATATATAAAATAAATTGCTGTTAAAAGTATTCCGATCTTAATATATGGGTATTCAACAGGACAAGCCCCAATCCAAGTTAGTAAAATTAGAATAATGAACAAATACCAAAATAAGATCTGATTAATAGGATAATTTAATATCCCTATAAATTTTGAATTGTTTATGGAAGGAACAAAAATTAAAATAAAAATTGATATAAATAATGCAATTACTCCTCCTAATTTATTGGGAATAGATCGTAGGATTGCATATGCAAATAAAAAATATCATTCTGGTTGAATATGTTTTGGAGTAACTAATGGATTTGCTGGGATAAAATTATCAGGGTCACTTAATTTATATGGTTCAAGTATAATATAACAAAAAAAAATAACTAAAATTAATAAAAATCCTAGTATATCCTTAATGGAAAAATAAGGATGAAACGGAATTTTATCATTACTTGAATTAATTCCAAGTGGATTATTTGATCCCATAACATGCAAGAAAATAAGGTGTACAATTGTTAATGCTAAAACAATAAATGGTAAAATAAAATGGAAAGAATAGAATCGGGTTAATGTTGCATTATCAACAGCAAATCCTCCTCAAATCCAATTTACTAAAGCTGCCCCAAAATATGGAATTGCTGATAGCAAATTTGTAATGACTGTTGCTCCTCAAAATGATATTTGACCTCATGGAAGCACATAACCCAAAAAAGCAGTAGCTATTAAAATTAATAAAATGACTACTCCTACAGCTCAAGTTTCAAAATTTTTATATGAACCATAATATAGTCCCCGTCCAACATGTAAATAAACACAGATAAAAAATAATGAAGCTCCATTAGTGTGTGAAATTCGTAATACCCATCCATAATTAACATCACGACAAATATGTCTTAATCTATTAAATGCACTTATTACATCTGCATTATAATGTATTGATAAAAATAATCCAGTTAAAATTTGAACAACTAAACATATTCCTAATAACGATCCATAATTTCATCAATATGATAAGTTTGTAGCCGTTGGTAAATCAATTAGTGAATTATTTATTATTTTAATTAATGGGTGCGTACGTCGAGTGATACTTAACATTTGTTAAAATTTTCTTCGTAAAGGAGATAATTTAATTCTAATAATATTCACGACAACAATTAATGTAAATAAAAGATAAATAACTAACATGATAGTTATTATTCCTGAAGGAAATATATATAATTTTTTAATTATAAATCTATCAAATAAATTATTCATTTCCAGTAATTTATTAACACTATCTATCTTAAATCTAATAATATTTATAGTTGAAATCAAGATTCAAATAGTCATATTTGATATTAATAATTTTATTGAAAAATAAAATTTCTCATTTGAAGCAATTCTTGATATATATATAAATAAAATTAATATTCCTCCAATAAAAACAAGAAACAAAATATAAGAAAAAAAGTAGGAATTTATAAAAAATATGCAAATAATTCTGGTAAGTATTGTTTGTATCAATAAAATAGACCCTATTGATAATGGATGCTTCATAAAAATAAAATTTATTGATAATAAAATTGTAACTGATATTATAATCTTCATACAGAAGATAATTTAATAAAAATGTAAGCTTTGGATGCTTAAAATGACTCTTTATTCTCTTCTGAAGTTTTAAAATTATTAATTTATCTTAGATTTACAAGATCTAAATTTTTTCTTAAACTATTAAAACAAATGAGCTTATCATTACCTTTATTATATTTAATTATATTCATATCAGGCATTATCTCATTATGTTTAAATCGAAAACATATCATAATAAGTTTATTAAGATTAGAATTAATAATTTTAAGATTATTTTGTATATTTTCTGCATTTTTATCAATTGAATTAAATGATATATATATATTAATGGTTTTATTAACATTTAGTGTTTGTGAAGGAGTTGTAGGGTTATCAAGATTGATTAATCTGATTCGATCACACGGGAATGATCAATTATTATCAATATCTTTAAAAACATGTTAAAATTAATTTTATTTTCATTATTTTTAACCCCTTTATTGTTTAACATATGATTATTAAGAAATATATTGATCCTTTTAATACTATTTATCATCTTATTCTTCAGAAAAGATTTAATTATATTAAGATATAATATATATATAGATAATATTTCATATGGATTAATTATTCTTACAATTTGAATTACTTTTTTAATAATTAATTCTAGTCCCTTAAATAAATATAATAATATGAATTTATTTTTATTCATAGTATTATTATTAATAACATTATTAATTTTATCATTTTGTTCATATAATATTATGATATTTTATATTTTTTTTGAAACTAGTTTAATCCCTACTATAATTATTATTATAGGATGGGGGTATCAACCTGAGCGAGTGAATGCTAGATACTACTTATTGTTTTATACTTTATTTGCATCTCTCCCCATATTGGTTTCAATCATATTTATATATAGAAATAATATAACTAACATTATGATATTAATAAGATCAAATAATAGGTTTATTTATTTGGGGATAACATTAGCATTCATAGTTAAGGTCCCATTATTTATATGTCATTTTTGATTACCAAAAGCTCATGTTGAAGCACCTGTTTCTGGTTCTATAATTTTGGCTGGGATTCTTTTAAAATTAGGGACTTATGGCTTAATTCGTGTTATATATATTATGCCAATAATATTTATTAACTATAGATTTATCTGAATTTCTATTTCATTAATAGGGGGAATCATAATTAGATTATCTTGCATAATGCAAATTGATATAAAATCTATAATTGCATACTCTTCTGTGGCTCATATAAGATTAGTTATTGGAGGAATTATAACAATAAATATATGAGGTATAGTTGGAGCATATTTCATAATAATTGGACATGGTTTATGTTCATCTGCTTTATTTTGCTTAGTAAATATTTCTTATGAACGTTCAGGAAGACGTAGAATTCTAATTAATAAAGGAATATTAAGATTTATACCTTCAATAACTCTTATATGATTTCTCATATCTTCTAGAAATATTTCATGTCCTCCAACAATTAGTCTAGTAGGAGAAATTATAATTTTAAATAGATTAATGTCTTGAAATCCATTATGTATAATTTTCTTATCTTTTTCTTCGTTTTTATCAGCTTGTTATAGTTTATATTTATATTCTCATACCCAACATGGTATAATTTTCTCAGGTTGTTACTCCTTCAATTCTGGGAACGTGTGTGAATTTTTTTTAATTATAATACATTGAATCCCATTAAATTTAATTATTTTGAAATTAACATTGTTAATATAGTTCAATTAGTTTAAAATAAAACATTAAATTGTGGATTTAAAAATATAAATTTATATTGGATCATTACTAAAAATAAACTTAATATATATATATTCTTAATTTTATTAATTTTAAGATTAATAATACTAATTTTATCAATAAATATAATTATTTTTGATTACATAATTATAATAGAATGATTAATTATTACAATTAATTCATCTAATATTTATATAACATTAATTTTTGATTTTATATCAACCTTATTTCTTTCAACTGTTATGTTTATTTCATCAATAGTTATATTATATAGAGGTGAATATATAATAAGTGATAAACATATTAATCGATTTATTTATATTATTATAATATTTGTGATATCAATAATATTATTAATTGTTAGACCTAATATAGTAAGTATTCTCATTGGATGAGATGGATTAGGATTAGTATCATATTGTTTAGTTGTTTATTATCAAAATTTAAATTCTAGAAATGCTGGAATATTAACGGCACTAATAAATCGTATTGGTGATATCATAATTCTTTTATTAATTGCATGAATAATAAACTTTGGGTCTTGAAACTTTATATCTTTTATTGATAAAATAATAACGAGTCCAATAGTTATATTAATTATTATTGCAGGATTTACAAAAAGAGCTCAAATTCCTTTTTCTTCATGACTTCCAGCAGCTATAGCTGCTCCAACTCCAGTATCGGCCCTTGTTCATTCATCGACATTAGTTACTGCGGGAGTGTATTTAATTATTCGTTTCAGAAATTTAATTATATCATTTAATCTAATTCAAGTATTTTTAATATTATCAGTATTAACAATAATTATGTCAGGGCTAGCTGCAAATTTTGAATTTGACTTAAAGAAAATTATTGCACTATCAACTTTAAGACAATTAGGAATTATAATAACAATTTTAATATTTGGTTATCCAATATTATCTTTTTTTCATCTTATTATCCATGCTTTATTTAAGGCATCACTTTTTTTATGTGCTGGGGTGTTAATCCATAGATTAATAAATAATCAAGATATTCGTATAATGGGTTGTATAAGCTATAATATACCAATAACTAGAACATTTATGAATATTGCTAATTTATCACTATGTGGTATACCTTTTATAAGAGGGTTTTATTCAAAAGATTTAATTATAGAAATAATATGCTTCAGAAATATTAACTTTTTAATTTTACTATTGATGTATGTTGGAATTGGAATAACATCTTTCTATTCTGCCCGATTAACATATTTTTCAATAAGTATAAATTTTAATTATTACAATTTTAGTTCACAAAACGAGTCATTTAATAGAATATTAAAGGGAATTATGATTTTATCTATTTATTCAATTTTATCAGGATCTATATTTAGATGAATCATGTTTAATAATCCTGTAATAATTATTCTTCCCATCGAAGGAAGGATAATAGCAATAGCTTTATCTTTTTTAGGATTATTAATTGGATACGAAATATCTATGGTTTCGTCTATAATAAAGAAATTTACAAGAGAATTTATAAGTTCCATATGATTTTTAAAACAACTATCAACCTTCCATACTCAATTTTTTATTTTAAAAAATTCATTTATATTTCAAAAATCAATTGATTTAGGATGAGGAGAAAAAATTGGACCTCAAGGCATAATTGAATTGATAAAATTAATTATAATATTTAATATTAATATAAGAAAAAATAATTTCAAAATTCAAATAATAACATTTATTGCTTGATTTTTAATTATTATTTATTTAAATAGCTTAAACATTAGAGCATAATATTGAAGATATTAAGGTAATAAATATTTTTAAATATTTACAAGGTTCTCCCTCTCTTTTCAATGAAAATGAAATGTTTTACAAACTTTATAAATAAGAAAAAAACGGAGTTTAACCGCTTTAAAAGCTAGTTAGCAGCTGCTTTTATTCCTATTTCCTTTTAATTGGAAATTATATGTTCAATAACTTTATTAACAATAAAGTGCCTTATCTTTGGCTTCAATTAATAAACAAAGGAACAAAGATTCTTTTTTTAGGTCGAAACTAAATGTATTTATTACTTCATTGTCTTTAAGAATGGCTAATAAGCACCTATTGATTGCAATTCAATAATTATAATTAAATACATTCCTATTAAACTCAATTTAACATATTATTTTTTCATTCATGATATAAGCCTAACGTTAAAAATAATAAAAATAATAGTATCACTAAATAAATTTCAATAATATTAATAGTTGTTATTACAATAATTATGGGCATAATAATTACTAATTCAACGTCAAAAATAAGGAAAATAACTGCAATTATAAAAAAATGTCTTGAAAAAGGAATTCGGGATGACTCAAAAGGATCAAATCCACATTCAAAGGGAGATGATTTTTCACGATCAATAATTGATTTAGTTGACACAAAATATAAAAAAGTTATTAAAGTAAATAAAATTAATAGTATTATAACACAATAAATTATAACATTGAAAATTATTCTATTTAAAAATTAATCCTTTTAATTGGAAGTTAAATATACCTATATACTAATAGAATATTTATCTACCTCATCAATAAATTGATACATATAAAAATAGTCAAACAATATCAACAAAATGTCAATACCAGGCAGCTGCTTCAAAACCAAAATGATGGATTCTAGAGAAATGAAATTTCAATTGACGTAATAAACAGATTATAATAAATGTTCTCCCAATAATAACATGGATCCCGTGGAATCCTGTTGATACAAAAAATGTTGATCCATACACAGAGTCTGAAATACAAAATGATGATTCAAAATATTCATATATTTGAAGAATAGTAAAATATATTCCTAATATTAAAGTTAATAAAATACCATAAATAGATTCATTATATTTACTTTCTATTATGGAATGATGAGCTCACGTAATTGTTACCCCAGAACACAATAAAATTATAGTATTTAATAAAGGAATTTGTATTGGATTGAAAGGCATGATTCCAAAAGGAGGCCAACTTATCCCAATTTCTATAACAGGTCTTAATCTTCTATGAAAAAATCCCCAAAAGAAAGAAATAAAAAAGAAAATTTCTGATACAATAAATAAAATCATCCCTAATTTTAAACCTCTCACTACAATTATTGTATGAAGTCCTATAAACGTCCCTTCGCGCGAGACATCACGTCATCATTGAATTATAGTTAAAATCAAAATTAAAAATCCAAAGAATAATAAAATAAAATTTTGTATATGAAATATTATTACTATTCCAGAAACAAAAGTTATAGCCCCGATTGACCCTGTTAAAGGTCATGGTCTGCAGTCAACTAAATGATATGGATGATTATTCATTAAGATACTTCTCTATAATATAAAGTTCTTAGAACTGTAAAAACATAAGATTGAATCACACAAACTGCTGATTCAAATAATATCAACAGTATCTGAATTAAAATAATTAGATTTATATAAATTTCTAATTTAATTGATCTATTTCCTAATAATGTTATTAGTAAATGACCAGCAATCATATTTGCTGTTAAACGGACAGCCAAAGACCCTGGTCGAATTAAATTTCTGACAGTTTCAATACATACTATGAAAGGTATTAAAATTATTGGGGTTCCTATTGGAACTAAATGACAAAACATATGATTTGTATTATTAAGAAATCCAAATAAAATAAAAGTTAACCAAAGAGGAAGAGCTAAACTAAGAGAAAATACTAAATGTCTTGATCTAGTGAAAATATATGGAAACAATCCAAGAAAATTGTTGAATAGAATGAAAATAAATAAAGAACAAAACAATAATGATCTACCAAAAGATCCTGAACTTATTAATAAATTTAATTCAAAACTTATTGTGCTTAACATTTTATTAATAGAAATTATATAGCGACTAGGAATATATCAAAACCCCATAGGTATAAATAATAATAAAATTAATGAGCTTAATCAATTTAATGAAAATAATCCTGTTGATGGATCAAAAGTTGAAAATAAATTTGTTATCATAATCAATTATATAAATTATTAAAATTATTAGTTAGATTTATTCTTGGAATTTTCATAAAAGAAAAATAAATAAAAGTTATAATTAAAGTAATAATTAACAAGAAAAACAAAACCAGAAAACATCAATTTATTGGAGATATTTGTGGAATAGAAAAATACCATCACTTAGTTTCTTGAATCTGACAGATTGATGTTTTATAATAAACTAACTTTTCACCATTAAAAGTAATCGTTAATTACTATAAATTGGTTTAAGAGACCATCACTTACTTTCAGCCACTTAATGAATAACTTATTAATCAATTAATAAAACAATTTATATCAATTCTTTCAATGACAATAGGTATAAATCTATGATTTGCTCCACAAATTTCAGAACATTGACCAAATGACATACCAGGTCGATTAATAAGTATTCTTGCTTGATTTAATCGACCAGGCACAGCGTCCACTTTAATTCTTATAGATGGTATAGCTCATGAATGAATAACATCAAATGATGAAACCAATAATCGAATTTGTGTACTAAAAGGTAAAATCGTTCGATTATCTACTTCTAATAAGCGGAATTCTCTAATTAATATTTCGTTTTGAGATTTTATATAAGAATCAAATTCAATATTTAAAAAATCTGAATATTCATATGTTCAATACCATTGATGACCAATAATTTTTAAAGTTATTAAAGGCCTATTAATTTCATCCAATAAATATAGTAATCGTAAGGATGGAAATGCAATAAAAATCAAAGTTAAAGCTGGAAGAAGTGTTCAAAAAAATTCAATTAATTGTCCCTCTAATAAAAATCGATTAATGATATTATTAAATATGATAACTGTTATTATATAAGTAACAATTAAAGTAATAATAATTAAAATAGTTAAAGTATGATCATGAAAAAATATTAACTGTTCTATTAATGGTGATATAGCATCTTGCATATTAATATAAGATCAATTAGTAATTTCTAACAAAAATTATTTTATATATGAATCTTAAATTCATCGCACTTCATCTGCCATATTAGAATTGAACTAATAATGGAATTTCACTATATGAGTGCTCAGACGGAGGAAGTTTATGTAATCATTCAATAGAAGAACTTATATTAATTGAATATAAAATTAATCGATGTGAAATAAATCTCTCTCAAATAATAAACAATAAAAATAAAATTCCAATAAATGAAATTCTTCTTCCAATAGAAGATATAATGTTTCATGATGTAAATGCATCAGGATAATCTGAATACCGACGTGGTATACCTCTCAGTCCTAAAAAATGTTGAGGGAAAAAAGTTAAATTTACTCCAACAAATATAATCAAAAAATGAGTTTTTAATCAATTAGAATTTAAAGATAATCCAGTAAATAAAGGATATCAATGAATAAATCTCCCCAAAATTGCAAACACTGCACCTATTGATAATACATAATGAAAATGAGCTACAACATAATATGTATCATGTAATACAATATCAATTGATGAATTAGCTAAAATTACCCCAGTCAACCCACCAATAGTAAAAAGAAAAACAAAACCTATTGCTCATAAAATTGAAGGTCTTATCTTGATTTTAACTCCTCTCAGAGTCGCTAATCATCTAAAAACTTTAATTCCAGTTGGAACAGCAATAATCATTGTAGCAGAAGTAAAATAAGCTCGTGTATCAACATCTATACCAACCGTAAATATATGATGTGCTCAAACAACAAATCCTAAAATACCAATCGATATTATAGCATAAACTATTCCTAGTGACCCAAAAGATTCAATTTTTCCTCTCTCTTGAGTAATAATGTGAGAAATTAGTCCAAATCCAGGTAAAATTAAAATATATACTTCAGGATGTCCAAAAAATCAAAACAGGTGTTGGTATAAAATTGGATCTCCTCCACCTGAAGGATCAAAAAAAGAAGTATTCAAATTCCGATCAGTTAGTAATATTGTAATTGCACCAGCTAAAACTGGTAATGAAAGCAACAATAAAAAAGCAGTAATTAATACTGCTCATACAAATAAAGGCAAACGATCCATATATATTCCCGTTGATCGTATATTAAAAATTGTTCTAATAAAGTTAACTGCACCTAAGATTGAGCTAGCCCCAGCCAAATGTAAAGAAAAGATAGTTAAATCAACACAAGATCCTGAATGTGCAACACCTCTTGACAACGGAGGGTAGACTGTCCAACCAGTACCTGCACCTCTATCAACTATTCTGCCAATTAATAATAATGTTAATGAAGGTGGTAATAATCAAAAACTTATATTATTTATTCGAGGAAAAGCCATGTCAGGAGCACCAATTATCAAAGGAACCAATCAATTTCCAAATCCTCCAATTATAACTGGCATCACTATAAAAAAAATCATAATGAAAGCATGAGCAGTAACAATCACATTATAAATTTGATCATCTCCAATAAAAGATCCAGGAATGCCTAATTCAACACGAACAAGAACTCTTAAAGTTGTACCCACTATTCCTGATCAAATCCCAAAAATGAAATATAATGTTCCAATGTCTTTATGATTAGTTGAGAAAAATCACTTATTCATAACTAATCATTAATTTATCCCCAATTGAGATGACTGAATCAGGTAATAAACTGTAAATTTATTTATGGATATATCTTCCTCTCAATAACCTAATCCTTCCTTCCTTTTTCTTCTTCTTTTTCTTCTCTTTCTTCTTCTTCTTCCCTCCTTTCCCCTTCCTTTTTCTTCCTCCTTTTTCTTCTCCTCCATCTTCCCTCCTTTCCCCTTCCTTTTTCTTCCTCCTTTTTCTTCTTCTTTTTCTTCTCCTCCATCTTCCCTCCTTTCCCCTTCCTTTTTCTTCCTCCTTTTTCTTCTTCTTTTTCTTCTCCTCCATCTTCCCTCCTTTCCCCTTCCTTTTTCTTCCTTTTTCTTCTTCTTTTTCTTCTCCTTTTTCTCTCTTTCCCATCTTCTTTTCCTTTCCTTATTCAGTCTTATATTTAACAATAATATTAAATTGCAAATTTAAAGGTGATTAAAAATCTAAGGCTTACAAGAGATTATATTTTTAACTTTGAAGGATAATAGTTTTATTAACTTAAAACCTTATTAATTCATAATATTAAATAAGGCTACGACTATAAATCCAATCAATAGAGAATTCACTATAAATAATGTATTATTTAATCTTAAATCTGATATTTTTAAAGATATGTTGTTTATCATTAAACCTGCTATTATAATTCGTAAATAATAAAATAATACTAATAAAGCAGTTATTACTAAAATTAAACATAAAAAATACATTTTATTAATCAAAAGACAATAAATTATCATAAATTTCGGGAAAAATCCTAAAAATGGTGGCAACCCACCTATTGACATAAAAATAATTATTAACATTAATGATTTAATCCTATTGTTAAACAAAATAAAAATTTGATTTAAATAATTCATATTATTTATTCAAAACAGATAGCAAGTCAAAAATAAAGAGAGGGAATAAATTAAAAAATATACCAGCCATATATAATTTATTAATATAACCCCTCTAAAAATTCAACTTAAATTATAAATTGATGAATATGCTAAAATTTTTCGAATTGATGAATAACACAGCCCCCCCAATGAGCCCCAAATACATGATAAAACAATAAATAAAATCAATCTTATGTCTAAATAACTCAATAAAATAATGGGAATAAATTTCTGAATAGTTATAATTAAAAAGGACACTAATCAAGACAGCCCATCAATTACTGAAACATACCAATAATGAAATGGAGGAGATCCAATTTTAATTATTAAACTAATTACAATAAAATATTTTACTTGAAATAATATTCCTAAAATAATAACAAATAGGAATAATAGTCTTGAACCCATTCTCTGAATAATAAAATATTTAATTATTGACTCAGATGAGTAAATTCTCATTTTATTCATTATAAAAGGCAAAAATGATACTATATTTATTTCGATTCCTATTCAACAACCCAGCCAGTTGTTTGAACAAATCGCTAATATAATACCAAAAAACAAGAATGCCACAAATACTATATAAGAAGAATTTTTTTTAATTAAAAAGAGGATAATTTTCCATAAATGAGGTATGAACCCATTAGCTTAATTTTAGCTTATCTTTTATATGTTATAGTTTATGAAGAACATTAATTTTTGGTATTAAAAGACAGTTTAATTCTGTTAACATAATAAGAGTATAATACTACATAATTTATTCTATCAAAATAACCCTTTTTGATCAGGCATCTTATT